CTAACAGAAATTCAATGCGTAATCTTAGCATTCAATGCGTATTCCTGAATAATCTCATTTTTCAATTATTCAACCATTTCATTTTACCAAGTTCAATGTTAGTCAGATTAGTCAACATTTATATGTTTCGATGCAACAACAAGATGTTATTTGTAACAAGTAGTTTTGTTGGTTGGTTAATTGGTCACATTTTATTCATGAAATGGGTTGGATTGGTATTAGTCTGGATACAGCAAAATAATTCTATTAGATCTAATAAGTACCTAGTGTCAGAATTGAGAAATTTTATGGCTCGAATCTTTAGTATTCTCTTATTTATTACCTGTGTCTACTATTTAGGCAGAATACCGTCACCCATTCTTACTAAGAAACTGAAAGAAACCTCAGAAAGGGGGGAAAGCGAGGAAGAAACAGATGTAGAAATAGAAACAACTTCAGATTCAGATGAAGAAGATCCTTCTCCTTCCCTTTTTTGGGAAGAAAAGGAGGATCCGTACAAAATCGATGAAAGGGAAGAGATACGAGTGAATGGGAAGGAAAAAACAAAAGATGAATTCCTATTGAAAGAGACACAATATAAAAACAGACCCGTTTATGAAACTTATTATCTGAATGTGGATCGGAATCAAGAAAATTCGAAGTTAGAAATATTTAAAGAAAAAAAAAAATTACGAAACTTTCGCTTTCAAAAACCTTTTGTGACTATTCTTTTTAACTATAAAAAATGGAATCGGCCATTTCGGTCTATAAAAACCAATAAATTAGAAAAATATATTTCTATAACCTTAAAAAATGAGATGTCGCAATATTTTTTTCATGCATGTCAAAGTGTTGGAAAAGATAAAATATGTTTTACTCACCCACCAAGTTTGTCAACCTTTTTCGAAATGATAGAACGAAAACTTTCTATATTTACAATAGAAAAACTCCCCTTTAATGAATTGGAGAATCTTTGGCATTATAATAATAAAGAAAAAATAAAAAATATAACCAACAAATTTATATATATAGTTAAGAATATCGATAAAAATTTAGGAAGTAATTCTCTGATTCTCGATCGACTTGAAAACAGACATAGATTATGCAAATATTGTAATAATAAAAAAATTTTATATTTACCAGAGGTATATGACCCTTTCTTAAAGGGCGCTTCCCGTGGACAAATGTTAAAATTGTTTTGGCTTTCAATCAAATATAAAAATTCCATACAAAATTACATAGAAAGAGGTTGGATAAATAAACTTTTTGGCGTCTTTCTTATTATTAATTACCTAGAATTTGAACAGGAACAAAAAAAAATTGATAGAATAAAAAAAGAATCATTAGAAAAAGAAATATTTTTTTTGGTGAATTTCATCAATGCCTTTTTTAAAAAACAAACATCCAATTTCAAAAAAAATATAGAATTTTTTGAATATAAACGAGTGAGAATTAATTCAACAGAGCGAAAAAAAAAAATTATATTTGAAAACATTCACACGAATTCTAACGGTAAGAAAATTAGAAAAAAAATTATTGAGCTAAACGAAATCATCAAAAGAGTTCCTCGGTGGTCATACAGATTACTCAACAATTTGGAACAAGAGGAAGAACAAAACGAAGACCTTTTTGGAAAGCTCGTTCCGATTCGTTCAAGAAAAAGCAATCGTGTAGTGCTTTTTAATGATGATCTAGAAGATAGCAATACTTATAGTAATTCCCAAGATCTTAATAATGATGAAACAGACAATATTTCTCTAATACGTTATTCACACCAACCGGATTTTAAACGAGATTTAATTAGAGGCTCAATCCGAGCACAAAGGCGTAAAACAATTATTTGTAAATCATTTGAAGCTAATATGAATTCGCCCACTTTTTTGGATCGAATAGAAAAAGAGGTTTCTTTTAATATTTATGATCCAATAAAAGAAAAAATAAAAAATTTTATATGGAAAAATAAAGAATTCCAAATTATAAATTCTACAGAGAAAAAGGAAAAAGAGAGTACTAAAAAAAAAGAATCTAACAAAAGAAAAGAATCTAACAAAAGAAAAGAAGAAAAAATAAAAAGAACAGAAAAAACACGTATAGAAATAGCCGAAGCCTGGGATAGAGTTCTAATTACTCAAGTAATAAGGGGTCTTTTATTACTAAGCCAGTCAATTCTGAGAAAATATATAATATTACCATCATTGATAATAGTTAAAAATATCACTTGTATTTTATTATTTCAATTTAATGAATGGTCCGAGGATTTAATGGAGTGGCGTAAAGAAATGCATGTTAAATGCACTTATAATGCTGTTCCATTATCAGAAAAAGAATTTCCTAAAAACTGGTTAAGAGACGGTATTCAAATAAAGATCATATTTCCTTTTCATCTTAAACTTCGGCACAAATCTAAGCTACTAGAACGAGATCCCTATACACTCAAAAATAAAGAAAAAAAAACGAATTCTTGTTTTTTAACAGTTTGGGGAACGGAAACTGAACTTCCTTTTGGTTCTTCACGAAAACAACTTTCCTTTTTTGAACCCATTTTTAAAGAACTAAAAAAAAAAGGTAAAAAGAGCTTTTTTAGAATTATTCAAATTTTAAAAAAACGAATACAATTTTATAAAAAAAAAAAAAAACTACCAAAAATAAAAAAAATTCCATTATTTAGATTGAACGAAATATACAAGTCGAGTGAAAACAAAAATGAACAAAACTTTATACGAAATAATGAGATAATTCAGGAATCCAACATTAATATTGAATCTACGAATTCCACAATTTGCGCGTTGACAAAACAAAAAATACAAGGGCTTGTTCCTAGAACAATCACAATCATAAAAGAAGTCCAAAAAGTTTCAAACGACAATAAAAAAGAATTCCGAAGCCTACATATAAATAACAGTTTGAACAAAAATAATTATGATAAAAGACTCGAATCCACAAAAACTTTTTTGAAAGTTTTAAAAAAACGAAATGTTCGACTAATTAGTAAAACAACTTATTTTATAAACTTTTTACTTGAAAGGATACAAAGAAATATCCTTATATATATAAAAAAGATTTATAAAGAAATTGTACACCTTTTTTTTTTTAAACAACAAAAAAAAAAAATTAATAAAGACATTTGCTATACTAACTATATTTACAATAATGAGACAAATACAGAAAAATTTGATAAAACAAACAAAAAAATAACTCGATTTATTTATACTATAACAAAGGCCCTCTCTAATATAAGTAATAGGAGGTTGCAGTCTTTTTATGACTTATCTTCTTTGTCACAAGCATATATATTTTATAAATTATCACAAAACGCTTTTTTGAAGTTTTTTAATTTATATGAGGTAAGATTAAGATTTGTATTTCAATCTAAAGGAAACTCCCTTTTTCTTAAAAAAGAAATAAAGAATTATTTTCTTAGAACATATGAAATATTACATTCTGACTCAAATCATAAAAACCTCAGAAATTTTCGACCGATATATCCATGTAAAAATAGGTTAAAAGATTATTATCAAGATGATTTCTCTCAATTCATATCACAAGAGAGTCTAAATAAAGTGAATCACCACTCTAAAAAAAAAAACAATAAATTAATTAACTTTAAAAAACAAGATAAATACAATCTTTTATCATATAATTTTATTAAGTATGAAGATAAAAGGAATTCCTCGATTTCTTCATTATCTTTACAAGTAAATAATAACCCATATATTTTTTATAATTATGATGAAAGTAAACGCCAATCTTTTAATATCCTAGTAGGTATTTTGGTCCAAAATTATATAGTCGAAGATAATATTATCCATATAAAGAAAAACAGGAATAGAAAAAATTTTGATTGGATATTTCTCAATTTTTTTTTTATAAAGAACATTGAAACTCAGGTCTGGAAAAATATGGATACTGATACTGACAGTAATAAATATACTAAGATTAGAACGAATAATTATAAAACTAAAAAAATTTATAAAATTGAAAATAAATTTAATTTTTTTCCCACGGTTTATCAAAATCAAGAGAGCAGCCCCTACAATAATAATAAAATACTTTTTGATTGGATGAGAATGAATGAAGAAATACTCCAATGTTCGATATTGAATTTACCTTTTTGGGTTTTTCCAGAATTTTGGATACTCTCTTTTTCCTCTAAAATTAAACCAATCCCAATCAAGTTGCTCCTTTTAAATTTTAATGAAAATGTTAGTAAAAATAAAAATACTACTGTAAAAAAAAAAAGGGATCTTTTTTTATCAATTTTTTCATTAAAAAAAAAAAATCAAAGGGAAAAAGAAAGCCTAGTCCATCCAAATTTTGAATCAACTCTAGTAAACTATGAAAAATATATTGAAAAAAATTATATGATATCAAAGTTGAAAAAAGCGAAAAAAAAAAAAGAATATAAGAATAATATCGGCGCAAAATTTGATTTCGTACTAAAAAGATATTTGCTTTTTCAATTGAGATGGAATAATTTTTTAAATCAAAAAATAATAAAGAATATTTACCTATATTGTCTCCTGCTTAGACTAGTAAACCCAAGAGAAATTGCTATAGCCTCTATTCAAAAGAGGGAGATTAGTCTGGATATTTTAAAGATTCATAAAAACTTAATTCTTTCAAAATTACTTAAAAAAAGAATAGTACTTATTGAACCCCTTCGTCTGTGTCTAAAAAGGGCGGGACACTTTATTATGCAGCAAACTATAGGTATTTCGGTGGTTTATAATAGCAACCACGCTTTTAATCAAAGGTGCCCAAAAAAAGTACATGTTGATAAAAAAAATTATGATGACTTAATTCGAAAACCCCAAAAGATGGTAGAAAAGAGAGCCAATACTGATTTTGAGTTACTTGTTCCTGAAAGTATTTTATCCCCTAGACGTCGTAGAGAATTCAGAATTCTTATTTGTTTTGATTCGCTAAATCAAAGTGTTCCGCCTATAAATGCGCTATTTTGGACTGAAAATCAAGTAAAGAGTCTAGTTTTGAATAAAAGAAAAAGAGAGACAAATACACAGATTAAATTCAAATTTTTTATTTGGCCTAATTATCGATTAGAAGATTTTGCTTGTATGAACCGTTATTGGTTTGATACCAATAATAGCAGTCGTTTCGGTCTCCTAAGGATACATATGTATCCACAATTTGAAAAATGAATTGATGTGTGTACTGAAAAAATAAAATAGAAAATAAGGATTGCTTTTATTTCCCGTGCTTTATTTTTATATGAATACAAAGATATGCACACATAACATTGTTTTACATTTCATTCTAATTCATGATAGAAATTAAATGACATAAAATGATGAAAAAAAAATGATTTATTTTTTTTTAGTATAAATTTGATCTTTTGTGAGTGTAGACAACTATCTTTTTGTATACCTATTAGAATACCTTTTGCCAATCAGTCATTTTTAACAAAATTAAGCTTATTTTAGTGTGTATACCAAATAAAAAAAGAACTTTTTTTATTGAAAAAAAAGATATATATATATTTTTGTAATTAAAGGCCTGTGGGGGTACGATTTAATTTTATGGTAAAAAAGGCATTTATCTCGGTTATTTCGCACGAAAATAAAGACGAGAGCAGGGGTTCTGCTGCATTTCAAATACTAAGGCTCACTAATAGGATACGAAAACTTTCTTCACATTTGGAATTGCACAGAAAAGACTTTTTATCTCAGAGAGGCCTCCGGAAAATTTTGGGAAAACGCCAAAGGATGCTGTCTTATTTGTCAAAGAAAAATAGAATACGTTATAAAGAATTAATTAATCAGTTAAATATTCGCGAATCAAAAAGGCGCTAATTTGAGTTTGAAGGATCGTTTTAAATTTTTTGATTTAGTAGATCTTGAATTTTAATCAACTTATTTTAACTTTCAATAATTCATGAAAAAATGAATCCCGTAAACCCTATGAATATACCTGCTACAGGAAAAAACCCCATGATAGTAAGTATGGGACCCCACCACCCATCAATGCACGGTGTTCTTCGACTCATCGTTACTCTTGATGGTGAAGATGTTATTGATTGTGAACCAATATTAGGATATTTACACCGAGGAATGGAAAAAATTGCGGAAAACCGAACAATTATACAATATTTGCCTTATGTTACGCGTTGGGATTATTTAGCTACAATGTTCACAGAAGCTATAACCGTAAACGGACCAGAGTTGTTCGGAAATATCCAAGTACCTAAAAGAGCCAGCTATATCCGAACAATTATGTTGGAGTTGAGTCGTATTGCTTCGCATTTGTTATGGCTTGGACCTTTTATGGCAGATATTGGAGCGCAGACTCCTTTTTTCTATATTTTTAGAGAAAGAGAATTAGTATATGATTTATTTGAAGCTGCCACTGGTATGAGAATGATGCATAATTTTTTTCGTATTGGAGGAGTTGCGGCCGATTTACCTTATGGTTGGATAGATAAATGTTTAGATTTTTGCGAATATTTTTTAACAGGAGTTACAGAATATCAAAAACTTATTACACGAAATCCCATTTTTTTAGAACGAGTGGAAGGGGTAGGCATTATTGGACGAGAAGAAGTAATAAATTGGGGTTTATCAGGACCAATGCTGCGAGCTTCTGGAATACAATGGGATCTCCGTAAAGTGGATCATTATGAGTGTTACGACGAATTTGATTGGGAAGTACAGTGGCAAAAAGAAGGGGATTCTTTAGCTAGATATCTAGTCCGCATTGGGGAAATGACAGAATCCATAAAAATTATTCAACAGGCTCTAGAAGGAATTCCGGGGGGTCCATATGAGAATTTAGAAATCCGATACTTTGATATAGAAAAGAATCCAGAATGGAATGACTTTGACTATCGATTTATTAGTAAAAAACCTTCGCCTACTTTTGAATTGCCGAAACAAGAACTCTATGTGAGAGTTGAAGCTCCAAAGGGGGAATTGGGAATTTTTTTGATAGGGGATCAGAGTGGGTTTCCTTGGAGGTGTAAAATTCGACCACCTGGCTTTATTAATTTGCAAATTCTTCCTCAGTTAGTTAAAAGAATGAAATTGGCTGATATTATGACAATACTAGGTAGCATAGATATTATTATGGGAGAAGTGGATCGTTAACATGATAATTGATAGAATAGAAGTACAAGATATCAATTCTTTTTCGAGATTGGAATTTTTAAAACAGGCTTATGGAATTCTCTGGATACTTATTCCGGTTTTTACTCCTGTATTGGGAATAACAATGGGTATACTAGTAATTGTATGGTTAGAAAGAGAAATATCTGCAGGGCTGCAACAACGTATTGGACCAGAATACGCCGGGCCTTTAGGAGTTTTGCAAGCTTTAGCTGATGGGGCAAAACTTCTTTTCAAAGAAAGCCTTTTTCCGTCTAGAGGGGATACTCGTTTATTCAGTATCGGCCCTTCCATAGTGGTTATATCCAGTTTAGTAAGCTATTTGGTAGTTCCTTTTAGTTCTCGCTTTGTTTTATCGGATCTCAATATTGGTGTTTTTTTATGGATTTCCATTTCAAGTATTGCTCCTATTGGACTTCTTATGTCAGGATATGGATCAAATAATAAATATTCTTTTTTAGGTGGTCTACGCGCTGTTGCTCAATCGATTAGTTATGAAATACCTTTAACTTTATGTGTGTTATCAATATCTCTACGTGCGATTCGTTAAGTCAAAAAAATTCTTATATTTCTTACTTTCGGTTTTATAGTAGGAAGACGAAACAAGTTGACTAAATATCTTCATTTTTTATTAAATATTCCGATAAATGAACTAAACCCAAGAGTTATATGAGTGAAAGAAAACAGCTTAAACTAGCTGTCAAAAAATTAAGTCTCATTTCTGATGTATAAAAAAAATGTTAGAGAGACGAATAGAAATAAACATAAGCAAACGAAAGATTTTGCCCCAAGATTGGATAACTAACTTGTCATCCTGACTTGAAGCGGGCTAAAAAGATACACTATAGTGAGTTTTCACTATCGTTTCTATGGATTATCATACATTAATTACTTTAACGTAAAGCATTATTGAACAAAAACGAGTGGATGAGTAGAAACACCAAGATACACAAAGGATTTGTAATGGGGATTCTGTAAAAAAATAAGAATATTTACGCATAATGTACAACGAATATTATTTGGGGCTTTAAGTTAGTAGAAATGATTAAGCAGCACTCCCTACAATTCCGATCCAGAGTATGCTTCTCTTCGTCGATTAAATCAATGACTATTGGAAACGAAATAATCCTTTATTTTTATTTTGTAAATTAACTTTTCGCAGAAACAGAAAGAAGACATAGAAACGGCAAAAAAAAGAAAGAATAAATACAATTACAGTACAAAAACTTGCTTTTTATTCTTTTTTTATGCTTTTATTCGTTCTAGATTCATAGTTCTATAGATAGATAGAATTTATATCAGAATTTATTAATTAATGTATAATTTTTTCGTTTGTAAAAAAGAGGGGTTTTTGATATCTTTATAACGAGTATTTGATAGAAGAATGAAGTTATTACTCAACAAATAAAATTTCAAAAGATTTTTTAAATTATCAAAGGACGAGATGAATTCAGAAACATTTTAAGGTAAATTAAAAATATCTCGAATTTTTAAAGCATAACAAACAGAATTCAAGTGGGCTAATTCGAGATCGTACAAAATTGTTTTACTTTACGCATCTTAAAAAAAGCATGTTAAAAATATATCAAAACAAAATAAAACTAACTCGATCTTTAGATTTATTTAAGGTTCTCCAGGAGCCGTATGCAGTGAAAATCTCATGTACGGTTCTGGAATAGCGATGCAAACTGTGATGGTATCATCGACTATGATTATCTAATAGTTTAAGTACAGTTGATATAGTTGAGGCCCAATCAAAATATGGTTTTTGGGGATGGAATTTGTGGCGTCAACCTATTGGATTTCTTAGTTTTTTAATTTCTTCCCTAGCAGAATGTGAAAGATTACCTTTTGATTTACCAGAAGCAGAAGAAGAATTAGTAGCAGGTTATCAAACCGAATATTCCGGTATCAAATTTGGTTTATTTTATGTTGCTTCTTATTTAAACCTATTAGTTTCTTCATTATTTGTAACAGTTCTTTATTTAGGAGGCTGGACTATCTCTATTCCGCACATATTTATTTCTGAATTTTTTGAAATAAATAAACCATACGGTGTTTTTGAATCAACAATGGAGATCTTTATTACATTAGCTAAAACTTATTTGTTCTTGTTCATTCCTATCACAACAAGGTGGACTTTACCTAGGATAAGAATGGACCAGCTGTTGAATCTTGGATGGAAATTTCTTTTACCTATTTCTCTGGGTAATCTATTATTAACAACTTCTTTTCAACTATTTTCACTGTAAAAGGCTATGATATTTTATATTCAAAAATTGGATCGAACAAGAGAAAAAAAAAAAAAATCTATATATTAACAATATGTTCCCTATGGTAACTGGGTTCATAAATTATGGGCAACAAACTGTACGAGCTGCAAGGTATATTGGTCAAAGTTTCATGATTACCTTATCCCACGTAAATCGTTTACCCATAACTATACAATATCCTTATGAAAAAGTAATCACCGCGGATCGGTTCCGCGGTCGAATCCATTTTGAATTTGATAAATGTATTGCTTGTGAAGTATGTGTTCGTGTATGTCCTATAGATCTACCCGTCATTGATTGGAAATTGGAAACGAATATTCGTAAGAAACGATTACGTAATTACAGTATTGATTTTGGAATCTGTATATTTTGTGGTAACTGTGTTGAGTATTGTCCAACAAACTGTTTAGCAATGACTGCAGAATATGAACTTTCTACTTATGATCGTCACGAATTGAATTATAATCAAATAGCGTTGGGTCGTTTACCAATAGTAGTAATTTTCGATTATACAATTCGAACTATTTTGAATTCCACTCAAATAAAAAATAGGGAAATCCTTGATTAAGGAAAATTTAGGAATTACTAAGGTTGAGTTTTGGTTTAAAGAATTGCATTTAAATAAATTCTTTTTTTTCGCTTTGTTTGGTCTCAATAACTACAAAAACTAACTGGTTATTCGTCGGTAAGAGTTGATAAGAATTACGTCTTAATTTGGATTAAAAATTAATATTTCTTACATTCATTTTATGGCTACTTTCCTATTCGAACTGTTCAATTCATAAAAAACGGTAAATTTGAACAAAAACTGTACCCACTTTAATTCACACCCCCTAGGATTTAATGCAAATAGAATTTTATTATGAATGATAAAATCAACCCTTTTTTCTGGTCTGGTTTCAATAAGGTCATGAAATTATTTTTTTATCTCATATCCTACATATAATGGATTTGTATGGACCCATACATGATTTTCTTTTAGTCTTTCTGGGATTAGGTCTTATCTTAGGTGGTATAGGAGTAGTATTATTTATCAACCCAATTTATTCTGCCTTTTCGTTGGGATTTGTTTTGGTTTCTATATCCCTATTATATATTCTATCAAATTCCTTTTTTGTAGCTGCAGCACAACTCCTTATTTATGTCGGAGCTATAAATGTTTTAATCATTTTTGCTGTAATGTTTCTGAACGGTTCAGAATATTTCAACGATTTTAATCTTTATACGGTAGGGAATGGGGGTACTTTGCTGGTTTGTACAAGTATGTTTGGTTTACTAATGACTACTATTACAGATACCTCATGGTACGGGATTATTTGGACTACAAGATCAAACCAGATTATAGAACATGATTTAATAAGTAATAGTCAACAAATTGGAATTCATTTATCAACAGAGTTTTTTCTTCCCTTTGAATTCATTTCAATAATTCTTTTAGCCAGTTTGATAGGTGCAATTTGCGTAGCACGCCAATAATAATAATTTTATTAACAGCAATCCAAGTAAAATTTTATTTTACTTATTTCCAATATATTTTTTTTATATTATCGTAAATTTTTGAGGTTGTCTTGTTATTCATGTTATATTCAAATGAATTTAAATTAATAAGGAGTTGTTCAATGATGCTGGAACATGTACTTGTTTTGAGTGCCTACTTATTTTCTATCGGCATCTATGGATTGATCACAAGCCGAAATATGGTTAGAGCTCTTATGTGTCTTGAACTCATACTGAATGCGGTTAATATAAATTTAGTAACATTTTCTGATTTTTTTGATAGCCGCCAATTAAAAGGCAATATTTTCTCCATTTTTGTTATAGTCATTGCAGCCGCTGAAGCCGCTATTGGACCGGCTATTGTATCGTCAATTTATCGTAATAGAAAATCTATTCGTATGAATCAAGCAAATTTGTTAAATAAATAGTATTAACCATTCAAAAAATGTAATTAGCGTGTATTATACATTCTGCATGTTTGCGAACCTATAAGAAATCAAAGTATCCTGGTCCTTTTCCATGAGTTTATCCATAACCATAAGTAGATTGATTAGAAAAATTCTGCTAAATTTAAATCATTGATTCATCTAGTATCTAAATATATGATTTATTTACAAGTTTACTAGATATAAAATTTCTTATTAAAAAATTATAGATCTAATGTCACATTCCGTAAAAATTTATGATACGTGTATAGGATGTACTCAATGTGTCCGAGCTTGTCCCACAGATGTATTAGAAATGATACCTTGGGACGGGTGTAAAGCTAAGCAAATAGCTTCTGCTCCAAGAACAGAGGATTGTGTCGGTTGTAAAAGATGTGAATCCGCCTGTCCAACGGATTTCTTGAGTGTTCGCGTTTATTTGTGGCATGAAACAACTCGAAGTATGGGTCTAGCTTATTGATACGTTCTCGACTTGAATACGACTACATTTGATTTTTTACCTTTACCGACAAAATCGCGTGCTCAAAAAATATATTTTTTTGAGCACGCGATTTTCGGGTCCAAGTGTATCTTATTTTTACTACGAATGATTTTCCTTGGTTAACGATAATTGTAGTTTTTCCAATATTTGCGGGTTCCTTAATTTTATTTTTTCCTCATAGAGGAAATAAGTTAATTAGGTGGTATACTATTTCTATATGTATAATAGAACTCCTTCTAACAACTTATGCATTCGGGTATCATTTCCACTTGAACGAGCCGTTAATCCAACTGAGAGAGGATTATAAATGGATCCTTTTTTTTGATTTTTCCTGGAGATTGGGAATAGATGGAATTTCTATAGGACCCGTTTTGCTAACGGGGTTTATAACTACTTTAGCTACTTTAGCGGCTTGGCCGGTTACTCGCGAGTCCCGATTATTCCATTTTCTTCTGTTAGCAATGTATAGCGGTCAAATTGGACCATTTTCTTCGCAAGACATTTTACTTTTTTTCATCATGTGGGAATTAGAATTAATCCCAGTTTATCTACTTATATCCGTGTGGGGAGGAAAGAAACGTTTATATTCAGCAACAAAATTTATTTTGTACACTGCGGGAAGTTCCGCCTTTTTATTAATGGCAATTCTAGGTATTTGTTTAGCTGGTTCGAATGAACCAACATTAAATTTTGAAATATCAGCGAATCACTCGTATCCTGTAGAACTAGAAATCCTCTTATATATTGGATTTTTCATTGCTTTTGCTGTTAAATTGCCGATTATACCCTTACATACTTGGTTACCAGACACTCATGGAGAGGCACATTACAGTACTTGTATGCTGCTAGCAGGAATCTTATTAAAAATGGGCGCATATGGATTAGTTCGGATAAATTTGGAATTATTGCCCCGAGCCCATTCTCTATTTTCTCCTTGGTTGATGCTAGTCGGCACAATTCAAATAATCTATGCAGCTTCAACATCTCCCGGTCAATGGAATTTAAAAAAAAGAATAGCTTATTCTTCCGTATCTCACATGGGTTTCATAATTATAGGACTTGGTTCGATAAGTGATACTGGACTCAACGGGTCCATTTTACAAATAATTTCTCATGGATTTATTGGCGCCGCGCTTTTTTTCTTGGCAGGAACGAGTTATGATCGAATACGTCTCGTTTATCTTGATGAAATGGGCGGAATGGCAATCAAAATTCCAAAAATATTTATGACTTTCAGTATCTTATCAATGGCCTCCCTTGCATTACCGGGCATGAGCGGTTTTGTTGCAGAATTGATAGTATTTTTTGGAATACTTACTAGCCAAAAATATCTTTTAATGTCCAAAATCCTAATTACTCTTGTAATGGCAATTGGAATAATATTAACTCCTATTTATTCATTATCTATGTTACGTCAGATTTTTTATGGATACAAGCTTTTTAATGTCCCAAACTCTTATTTTGTTGATTCTGGGCCCCGAGAATTGTTTCTTTCGATCTCTATTCTTTTACCTGTAATATCCATTGGTATTTATCCGGATTTTGTTTTATCACTATCAGTTGATAAAGTAGAAGCTCTTCTATCTAATTTTTTTTTTCCATAGTTTTGGTGAGTAAACCAAAAAATAAAAAAAAGATTATGATTTTAAAAATTCTTTGTTGGAGAATAAAAAATAAGTACTTTTTCCTCTCTGAAGTTTGAGTAAAATAAAAAGGAGTCTTTTTTATAACTATGTATGTAATCAAGCTAGAATCTTTTGAATTAAGTAATTTAAATGCAAAAAAATAATAATAAAAGTCAAGGTTCTTGGTTCTTGCTCGATTACATGAGATTTTTTTGTATACACTTAAACTTTCGTATGTTTATTTTGTATTTTTCAAGTACTTTCTTCAATTTAATTAGATGTAAATGAACCATAATTATGTAATCCTATTCCTAATAAATTAACCCCAAAATAGCATATCCAAATTATAAGAAAGCCCATTGAGGCAACAATTGCAGAATTTTCCGTTTTAAAACTTTTAGTTATTCGAATATGTAAATAAATTGCAAATATGGTCCAAGTAATAAAAGCCCAAGTCTCCTTTGGATCCCAACTCCAATACGCCCCCCATGCTTCATTAGCCCATACAGCTCCCGAAAGAATACCTATCGTTAAAAATAGAAACCCTAGACTAATAATACGATAACTCCAAAAATCCAATTGTTCAATCAAGTGAAACCTGTAATAATTCCTAGAAAAAATAAAATAAGTTTTTAGTAAACAGTTTAACCGGTTCTTTTTTTCTATTATGTATTGAAATTTGCCCGGCGAAATTGGATAGTTTACAAAATTTTCGCTTTTACTAAAACTTACTATTAAATTTTTAAATGTAATAACTAGAAGAGCTATTGATAATAATGATCCGCATAAAAGAGCTGCATAGCCCAATACCATCATACTTACGTGCATTATTAACCAATAGGATTGAAGAGCGGGTACTAATATTTCGGATTGGTTCATTTCAGTTAAAAGGCCTGAAGTAGCAAAACCTTGGGTAAAAATGGCACTTGGCGCGGTTATTGTGTTTAAATTAAAAAAAGTTTTTGATTTTTTGAAATAGGGAACCATATGAATACTGGAGAAACTCCATGAAAGAAAAATTAATGATTCATATAAATTACTTAATGGTAAATGTTCCAAATAAATCCAACGAGTCACTAATAATCCCGTTAGACAGGAAAAAGTAGTTATCATCCCCTTTTCTGACGAATCAGATAGTCTTAAGATTTCATCTACTAATAAGGTTAGCAAATGAATTGTAATTACAATTGAAACGACTGAAAAGGATATATGTGTAAATATATGCTCTAAAGTTGAAAATATCATAAAAAAAAAAAAAAATAGGGTATTTCAATTCAATTTCAATTATAGGATAATTAAATTGAATTCGGTAGTTGAACTTAGTCTAGGACTTCTTTAGAAGATGACATGCCGCCACTCGGACTCGAACCGAGATGCTTTAGCACTGCTTCCTAAGAGCAGCGTGTCTACCGATTTCACCATAGCGGCTTGTTCGAAATCATAATAACCCCTTTTTTATTCAATTGTCGAGAGCGAAGTAGTTAATTCAATGCAATATATGTTTATTGATTGATCTTTGAGTGCAAACATAGCATCTAAAATTAGCGTATTCGTCCTATAATCACTTAAAAAAAGGAAAAGTCTTTCCTTTTTTTAATTTTAATATCGATGGGGATCCTTATTTTCCCCATCATAAAAACGATAAAACATACTCAAAAAAGGGTTAAATCTTCTGTTTATTCCTTATTTCAAAGAAACAATAATTTTTTAATTATAAAACCAAACCTAATTAATCTTTGTTATTGATCGGGTCAAAACATTATAAAATATGGATTTTTCTTATTAATTATAGGAAACTTTTAAAATTTATAAACAATTTATAATTAATTAAAAACAAAATACACTTATTCCTTTTCGAATCAAAGCAACTCAGGTTTTTAGAATCTTTTATTATTTTTTTGTTGCATAAAAAAAACTTTTGAAATTCCTGGTAGAAAGAGATTTACCTAATGAAAAAGCTTTGAATGCTGCCCAATATCCTTTATTTTTCCAAAAATTTTTACGAATACGTTTTTTTGAGATCGAAGTCCGTTTTTTTGGAACCGCCATTAAAAATCCTCCTTTTATTCGTATAATTGAATGTCAAAGACATCTATTTTCTATTGTTCAAAAAAACCAATTGTTTTTTACTTTTTCTTATCTGGTTATCTATTTATTTTTTAGCCTGTATACCCCAATATAATTAATATAGTAAAAGTAAAAAACGACAGTGCATCCTTCCTTCTATCTCTCTAAAATTTAGTTTAGTTGGCCTACATCTATTTATATTATACGGATAATAAAATTATCAAAAGTTTAAACCCCCATACCTTATTAATTTCAAATTTAATAGGCCAGGGTCCCACAAAGAGTACATTAAATTTGAAAATGTACAAAAGACCTGTACTTAATCTATATCTATTAAGTTTCTAAAAGCTATGTAGTTAATTCCTCCTTTTAATTTTAGGGAGGGAACGCCAAGTGTTAGAATTGGCTATTATGGTTTGAAGATCCCTGCCTTTACTAAAAAAAGGGATGTCTTTTCTTACACAAAAAATTACCCTACAAAAATATATTGGTTAATGATTCTGAATAAGCCAACAAAAAAGAACGTTTTTGGTAAAAATTCTAGTTTTTTCTAATTCAGGTCAAACACTTTTGTATTATTTTGGTGTAATTATTTATCCTTGTGCTATAGATAATAGATATATAAATTAGTTTAATAATACGTACAAATAATTACGGCTATAAAATTCTCTATTATTTTTTATTAACCGAACCTTTTCATTAAAAAAAACTAAGAGCCGATTAATCATAAACAATTAGATTAAGATATAAAAAATTTTTATATGCAATATACATATCAATATTCATGGATTATATCTTTTATTCCCCTTCCTGTTCCTATATTAATAGGAGCAGGACTTTTACTTTTCCCCACGGCAACAAAAGCTCTTCGCCGTATGTGGGTTTTTCCAAGTATTTTATTCTTAAGTATAGTTATGATTTTTTCAACCTATCTGGCTATTCAACAAGTGAATAAACCTACTATCTATCTATCTATATGGTCTTGGACTATCAATAATGATTTTTCATTAGAGTTTGGTTCTTTAATTGACCCACTTGCTTCTATTATGTTAATATTAATAACTACTGTAGGAATTCTGGTTCTTATTTATAGTGATTATTATATGTCTCATGATCAGGGATATTTGAGGTTTTTTGCTTATATGAATCTTTTCAATACGTCAATGTTAGGATTAGTTACTAGTTGTAATATGATACAAATTTATTTTTTTTGGGAATTCGTTGGACTGTGTTCTTATCTATTAATAGGGTTTTGGTTCACCCGGCCTACTGCAGCGAATGCTTGTCAAAAAGCATTTGTAACTAATCGCGTTGGAGATTTTTGTTTATTATTAGGAATTTTAGGCTTTTATTGGATAACAGGCAGTTTAGAATTTCGAGATTTATTTGAAATATTCAATAAATTGGTTTATAAGAATGAAGTTAATCTTTTATTTTCTACTTTGTGCGCCTTTCTATTATTTGCGGGTGCGATTGCGAAATCTGCTCAATTTCCTCTTCATGTGTGGTTACCCGATGCCATGGAAGGGCCTACCCCTATTTCAGCTCTTATACATGCTGCTACTATGGTAGCAGCTGGTATTTTTCTTGTCGCCCGCCTTCTACCGCTTTTAATAGGTTTACCTTACATAATGAATCTAATAGCGTTGATAGGTATAATAACATTACTTTTAGGGGCCACTTTAGGTTTTGCTCAAAAAGATATTAAGAGGGGTTTAGCTTATTCCACAATGTCTCAATTGGGCTATATGATGTTGGCTCTCGGTATGGGTTCTTATCAAGCGGCTTTGTTTCATTTGATCACTCATGCTTATTCCAAAGCATTATTGTTTTTAGGCTCCGGATCCATTATTCATTCAATGGAAACTATTATTGGTTATTCTCCAGATAAAAGCCAGAATTTGGTTCTTATGGGAGGTTTAAAAAAACAGGTACCGATTACAAGAACATTATTTTTAGTAGGGACACTCTCTCTTTGTGGTATTCCGCCTCTTGGATGTTTTTGGTCCAAAGA